GTACACGCAAGAAATAGGCTAATTCAGCAGCCTTTTGTTCAATTTCTCGTGGAGTCAAATTCTCATCAGTACGGGTCAAGGGAATGGACCCCTGGCCTCGGATGTCCATATAAAGAACACGACGAGCATAAATACCCTCTTTAACTTCTATTCTAACGGACTGAATATCTTTTATAAGGAATCGGAGGAATATGCGACGATTTTTTCCCGGAAATCCCCAACGAAAAATACAGACTACTCCTTCCTTTCTATCGAATCGATCATAACCACTACCTACATTCCAGGAAATTGTGCACCACAAATAAGAGCTGATAAAGAGACCCGCAATTCCGTAGAAAGACATCACGATTCCTTGTGGAAAAAAAATGATTTGCTGAGGCGGAAAAAAAGATAGCAAATTTCTACCAAGATAACTGGAAGTTCCAACTAATAAGAAGCCTAATGAACCTAAAAAAAGGATAAAGGCCCAGCAGAAATTACTTATTTTTCGAGACCCCGTTATAAGTTCTATCCATATATCGTCTGATCGCCAAGTCATACTTTACTCGATTGCATTTTATTGGAATTGAGATAATACCCCAGAGAAATTTGACTTTACTTTTTTGTTTCCGAAGTAACTCTCATCAACTAGCACTAGTTTGAGGTGAACTAGCACTAGTTTGATGTCAACCTTTAGGAGTAATTCATCAAATTGGTTAAATCTAAAATAATAACATACTCTTTATTTAATACGATTCCACTATACATATCGATATACATATAGATTCACCGACTACATTTCAGCCATCCAGAGATCCTGATCTATTTGAAAATTGCTAGAATTGATATATCCATATATCATGTTTCTGCGGGCATAAGAGTTTTTTCCTTTATGTTCGGCGGAAATCACATGTTATACTATATTCCAATAAATAGATATCCGTGTTATGATACAAGTCCACGTTTTCAAAAAAAAAATGGATGAGATTGGGTCCCGGTGGATCTAAACAATCTTGTTTTTTTGAACATGAAGAAATAAAGAAGCCATTGCAATTGCCGGAAAGACTAGGCCTACTAACGGCACAAAAATAGACGGAAGGTTCAAATTTGTCATAGAAGGGGTACCTCGATTTACTATTTGTATCTGTTATTATTATTATATAAATAAAGATATCTTGTAATAATTATAATTAAATTAAGAATTTGAATTCTAATTAGATAATATTTATTATTAATAGATAATAGAGAAGAATTTGAAATTCTTAGTATAGATCTAAGCATCTATATATCTAAATCTAACTGAGTACGTATAATAAGAATAAGTGCAAAGAATGTAGAACTGTAGAACTAAATAAATGGACTTAGTCATCTCCTACATGAGAAAGATATGTATGATAATAAACTTTATTATTTTTCTTCATTTCTTTGTCTTTTGTTCTTATCTTCTAATTTTCTAAAAATAGATAAAGAGTTTTTTACCGATTATCGAAAGATTCGTTCGAATCCGACCCAACATGAATTTTTAGCTAAAATGGTTTTTCGGGAGATAGAGAAAGATACAAAACTCTATTATCTATATTGAAATTTAAAATTATATACCTAAGACAAGAAAAAATGCGTTTTATTTTCCGAATTTCACGAAAGGAAGAATTCACTCTTGGTGATGGTGATAACGGCTTCTCGATTCGTAATCAGGAATATAAATATAGGTAAAAAAAAAAAAATAATTGAATTTAGTGCTCTACTTGATTTTGCTTGACTTTTGATTCAAAGGAAAAAAGGCGTGGAGCTTAAATAACTCACTCAGAACGCTTTTTAAAAGATTACGTGGTACAATTAGGTCGAATAAACCCTTCTGGAATAAGTATTCAGCTGCTTGTGAACCTTCGGGTATTGTTTTATTCAATGTTTGTTCAATTACTCTTTTACCTGCAAATGCAATGTAGGCATTGGGTTCGGCAATAATGATATCCCCCAACATACCAAAACTAGCTGTCACTCCACCAGTTGTCGGAGATGTAAGGATTGATACATAAAATAATTTTGTATTAAATTGATAATCATATAAAGCAGACGAGATTTTAGCCATTTGCATCAAGCTCAAACTTCCTTCCTGCATGCGCGCCCCCCCAGAAGCACACACTATAATAAGAGGTAATTTTTGATTGGCAGCGTGTTCAATCAAACGGGTAATTTTCTCTCCGACTACGGATCCCATACTACCCCCCATAAACTGAAAATCCATAACCCCAATTGCTACGGGAATGCCGTTTAGTTGGCCTATGCCTGTTTGAACAGCCTCGGTTAATCCTGTCTTTCTTTGATAAGAATCAATACGATCTTTATAAGGCTCCTCCTCCGAATGAAATTCAATGGGATCCAGAGAGACCATGTCTTCATCCATAGGATCCCAAGTACCCGGATCGATCAAAAGTTCAATTCTATCCGAACTACTCATTTTCAAATGATATCCACATTGTTCACAAATATTCATTTTGGATTTCAAAAATTTCTTATAATT